TTTTATCTTCGGAAAATTCACTTCAACTATGAGTGTCAAAAAAATAAGACATTTTTGTAGAGTTGAAGAGAAATATCCCAATACATGTCTTATTTTTTTTTTTCAATAATCCATATTTGTAGCAATGAAATACTAGTGTTCCTACCCCAAGTGATAGATGATTGATTACACGATGGTATATATTCTTTATAAAGGACCAGAAATACCTTGCTTACGTATCATTGGGAAGTGCATTAACATAAATACGGCGGTAAGAAGAGGTAATACAAAAGTGTGTAAACTATAAAAACGAGTCAAAGTGGATTGTCCTACACTAGCACTTCCGCGTAATAACTCTACCAGAGGCGAGCCTATTACAGGAATAGCGTCTGGTACGCCTGTTACAATTTTTACTGCCCAATAACCAATTTGGTCCCGAGGTAAGGAATAACCAGTTACACCAAAAGATGCGGTCAATACACCCAAAACCACACCTGTAACCCAAGTCAATTCACGAGGTTTTTTAAAGCCGCCGGTGAGATACACGCGAAATACGTGCAGGATCATCATTAGGACCATCATACTTGCCGACCATCGATGAACTGATCGGATTAACCAACCAAAATTAGCTTCAGTCATTATATATTGAACAGAAGCAAAGGCCTCCGTAACGGTCGGACGATAATAAAAAGTCATAGCAAACCCGGTAGCTACTTGTACCAAAAAACAAGTAAGCGTAATTCCCCCTAGACAATAAAATATGTTGACGTGAGGAGGAACATATTTACTAGTTATATCATCGGCAATTGCCTGAATCTCAAGACGTTCTTCGAACCAATCATAGATTTTATTGAGATAGGTAAATCAAGGGGACCCCCCCGGAGAACCGTATATGAAAATTTCATCTCGTACGGCTCAAACAGAAACACCCAAATACTAGTTCTAACGGATGTGTGTAATATAAAGTTTGAAATTTATTAATTCTATGATTTATGATTCAATTTTTTTTTGAAGATACTAAAGAATAAAAATCCGAAAGCTCTTCTTTGTGGTTATAATGCCAAAAAATCAAGTCGGCTCATTCGTCTATATATTGATCGTTATAGGCCTCTTGAATCTTCTATTTACCTATTTTCTTTGGTGTTATTTATGTGTAATGCGGCTTTACTGCTGTTTTCTTTATTATTGATAGGAATTCTCTTGTTAAGACCCTATGAATTGATTAAAACCTCAGATTCATACTAAAACCACGATGATTCAATAAAACCCTTTCAAACTAAGTCTAAGTCCCAAAATTCCCTGAGTAAGAACCATTGGATCATCACTTATTCAATGAATAGATATAATGACTAAAAATCCAAACCAAAGAAACCTTTGTTTTGTCCTTTGATCAAAATAAGCATAAACGAAAGTTTGAAAGAATCAAAATATTTCTATTTATAACTTCTAACTCTTTGAAAAAATTTTTTGAAGTCCGGACACGAGGTCTGACTATTAAGTATGAATCATAGTTCTAATAGTAATCTATTTCATATATTCCGTGCTCCAGATACTAGAATGAATATCCGACGAAGTAAAACCATCTCTATCAAGATGACAGACCGATTCTCTGTACTATCCATAGGATCATTTATACCAAGTCACACACTCATATTCCGGAAATACAGAAACAAAGAAATTCCACGGTCAAACTACCAAAATAGAATGGGATAAAAATCAGAAACCTAAACGCTTCACTTTGTATTGAAAAAGCCAGTTAATGGTTCTTGTGAATCTAATTCATTGAAATTCCATCCAGTAAAATGGAAGAATTATAAATCTCCAAAATAATAGATAGGAATATCGCGAATAGAGCCATTGCGAGACCCATCAAAGGAGTAGTTCCCCACCCAGGAGCTACTTTACCATATTCTGAATTCAATGGTTTCAATAAACTCCCCGCATTAGTTCGTTTTGGGCGGCCAGATCTAGAACTACCTTCAACGGTTTGTGTAGCCATAATATTTTATATTCAGTAAGATCTGTTGACTTTGTATACCATTCCGTTGTAAATAAATGATCTTATCATAGATCCATTGTGGTCTTAAAACTTTATAATGTCTTAAAACTATATAATCATGGAAACAGCAACCCTAGTTGCCATCTTTTTATCTGGTTTACTTGTAAGTTTTACTGGGTACGCCTTATATACTGCTTTTGGGCAACCCTCTCAACAACTAAGAGATCCATTCGAGGAACACGGGGACTAGTTGAAGTACGGATCCTCCCAATATTGGGAGGATCCGTACTTCAATTGAGATAATGACAAATCATTTCACCTTTTTAGTTGGAACTTTAGGCGGATCTCGAAAAAAGATAGCGAAAAAAATTATTCCTAGAGTTGAGACTAAAAGGAATGTATAAACCAATGCTTCCATAGATTCGATCGTGGTTTACAATTATAGCTTCCATACCTGTTTATTTGGGATCGTCTCCCGGATAAATAAAGAACAAGAGTCAAAGAAAAGGCAGTGATTCAAATCAAGATTTATCTGGTACCCCATCTAAAAATCACAAAAAGAAAATAAAAATGAAAAGTAACAAGTAACAAAGCATATTGTATCAGACTACTTGTCTTCTTGTAGTTGGATCTCCAAGTTTTTGGAATGCTCCAAATTCCACTTGAGCATCTAAATCTGGATCAATACCAGCAAAAACATCTCGAAACAAGGTTCTAGCACCATGCCAAATGTGTCCGAAGAAGAAGAGCAAAGCAAACGAAGCATGTCCAAAAGTAAACCAACCCCGTGGACTGCTACGAAAAACACCATCGGATTTCAAAGTAGCACGATCTAATTCAAAAATCTCACCCAATTGAGCACGTCTAGCATATTTTTTCACAGTAGCGGGATCGCTATAACTGACTCCGTTGAGTTCGCCGCCATAGAACTCGACAGTTACACCTACTTGTTCGACACTATATTTTGATTCCGCCCTTCTAAAAGGAACATCGGCTCTAACAATTCCGTCTCCGTCTACCAAAACAACCGGAAATGTTTCAAAAAAAGTAGGCATACGACGTACAAAAAGTTCGCGCCCCTCTTTATCTCTAAAGATAGGATGTCCTAACCACCCAACAGCTATTCCATCCCCGTTGTCCATTGAGCCCGCTCTGAATAACCCCCCCTTTGCCGGATTATTGCCGATGTAATCATAAAAAGCTAGTTTTTCGGGAATTTTAGACCAAGCTTCAGATAAACTTTGATTTTCAGCCAACCCAGCACCAATTCTTCGATATATTTCTTGTTGGAAGTATCCTTGATCCCATTGATAACGAGTGGGACCAAATAATTCAATCGGGGTAGTTGCTGAACCATACCACATAGTTCCAGCAACTACAAAAGCGGCAAAAAAGACAGCAGCAATACTACTGGAAAGGACGGTTTCAATATTTCCCATACGTAATCCTTTGTATAGGCGTTGAGGTGGACGTACACTAAGATGGAATAGACCCGCCAATATGCCCAAGGTCCCTGCTGCAATATGATGAGAGGCTATTCCTCCCGGAACAAAAGGATCAAAACCCTCCACACCCCACGCTGGATTTACGGATTGTACCCTTCCAGTTAGTCCATAAGGATCGGACACCCATATTCCAGGACCATACAATCCTGTTACATGAAATGCACCAAAACCAAAGCAAGCCACCCCTGATAGAAATAAATGAATTCCAAAGATCTTAGGCAAATCCAAAGAGGGTTTTCCTGTACGTTCATCAGTAAATATTTCTAGATCCCAATACACCCAATGCCAGATAGCTGCCAAAAAGCACAAGCCCGAAAACACAATATGTGCCCCGGCCACACCTTCGTAACTCCAAATACCCGGATTCGTTACAGTACCCCCTGTGATACTCCAACCGCCCCATGAATTGGTTATTCCTAAACGAGTCATGAAGGGTATAACGAACATACCCTGTCTCCACATTGGATCAAGAACAGGATCAGAAGGATCAAAAACTGCTAATTCGTATAGAGCCATCGAACCGGCCCAACCAGCAACCAGAGCTGTATGCATTATATGGACAGAAATCAAACGACCGGGATCATTCAATACGACGGTATGAACACGATACCAAGGCAAACCCATGGAAATACCCCTTTATCAATGAAAAATAGACACAATGTAACTTTATTGCATTGGAAAAAACTATGCTGTGGACCCTCTTTTTAGTGGATTATCTTGGGGAAAGAATTAATATTTGTTTGATTTGTTTGATTCTTTTCAATTACTTTTAGTAATAATGAAACTATTTTGTTCGTAGGAACAAAAAGAAGCAGATCTATTCTACACCCGATAAGTACCAATACGCAATGGTAGGGGAGTTGATACCATTTTCTATGAGTGAATGCATATATATATTTGTTCATCATTCAAAGGACTTATTTGTAATAATTTTCCTTTATTCATTTTGTCTTCTTTATCTTTTTTTATAAACTTAGTCAATCTATGGATAAAATATGATAAAGGACAATATTAGTAGGACACTAAATCCATTGTTACGCTTTCACATCAAAGTGAGATATAGTACTTAATTTTTCTTTTATTTAATGCCTATTGGTGTTCCAAGAGTACCTTTTCGAAGTCCTGGAGAGGAAGATGCATTGTGGATTGACGTATAGTGCGACTTGTCAGATATATTGGGTCATATGGTATTTCCCCATTCTCTTCCCCGATCGAGATATCCTCCCCTTCGCCCAAGAAAGATTGATTGAATTATCAAAAATTTGGAGCGTGAAGTTCAATTAGATCCATTTTTTCGGGAGGGTATACAGATTAATATTATCAATTAGAATAATTTATGGTTATCTTGGTTAGGCCAATAAAATGAAGTATCCAGGCTCCGTTTAGAAAAAAACCGGTAAAAAATCTATTTATGATTACTATTTCTATCATATTCTATTTCTTTATATATTTATAATAGAAGTGATCTCAAACAGTTAATCAATCGAGTAATATGATGAATGCATTGAATATCTGTTGTAAGACATGAAATAAATTGTAAAAAGGAAGTCGTAGCAAAAGGACGTGGTATTGGGGCATTTGTCATATATGTGCAAATCCAAATCGGGCGGATCTTTACTCGGAGTAGAGCATAAACCTAAAAAAATTGAAGAAGCCCATTCAGGAACAAGAAAATTACATCGCGATTGAGATTGTATCTCGATGAAACAATACATCAATGAAAAGTTAGTTAGATAAATTTAGTAATTTTTTTTTATAGATAAACAAAACAGGCCAAAACCCATCTTTTTTGAAAAATGAAAGAAAAGCCCCTTTTTATACCTGGTATGAAAAAAAAAAATAAAATAAAAGAAAGCGCTAGAATCTACATCTACACATTGATTCTTTTTTTTTTTCGTTATTTTTGTTGAACCGTATGCATCAAAAGGTGCATGTACGGTTTCTAAGGGATACAACTTTATCCCAATCAACCGACTTTATCGAGAAAGATTACTTTTTTTAGGCCAAGGGGTTGATAGCGAGATCTCGAATCAACTTATTGGTCTTATGGTATATCTCAGTATAGAGGATGATACCAAAGATCTATATTTGTTTATAAATTCTCCTGGCGGATGGGTAATACCCGGAGTAGCTATTTATGATACTATGCAATTTGTGCGACCAGATATACAGACAATATGCATGGGATTAGCCGCTTCAATGGGATCTTTTATTCTGGTCGGAGGAGAAATTACCAAACGTCTAGCATTCCCTCACGCTTGGCGCCAATGAGTTTTTTATTTGATTTGAGAGAAAAAAGAAGACTATGCCTTCGCGCTATATGAAATATGAATATTAAGTAATAATAGCATGGCACTTCGAATTCGATATGATAAATTTTTTTAACCCTTAAATTATGTATCGAAAGAGTAGTATGAGATAAAAGGTATTTCCGATTTTATCTAATCTATCGGGAGGCCTATTTCAGCGTCACAAACTTTTTTGTTTTCACGCCGGGAGGCTCTTACACAATATTTAGGTTATGAAAGAATATGAAAATAAAAAAAAATCTTGTTTTTTTATTTGAAAAAAAAAAAAAAAGAAACTTTGGGATTGCTAAATAACAGACGAAATAAATATATAAAGCAACGGAGCCATCATAGTATTTTTGAACTACTCCAAAAACAAAAAGAAGGGTGGTTATTGGATCATTTACCAACCCGAGTCTGATAGACCCTATATTTAATTTATTTGATATTTAAGTAAGGTAAAAACGAATTCCATTATAGAGCCGTATGCAATGCGTAAAAGATGCCTGTACGGTTGTTCAATTATATATTTTATTATTCTTTATCTCTTCACCTTATCATCATGCGAGATAGAATAAACATTTATTATGTTATATCATCAGGGTAATGATCCATCAACCTGCTAGTTCTTTTTATGAGGCACAGACGGGAGAATTTATCTTGGAAGCGGAAGAACTTTTGAAGCTGCGCGAAACCGTCACAAGGGTTTATGTACAAAGGACAGGCAAACCCTTATGGGTTGTATCCGAAGATATGGAAAGAGATGTTTTTATGTCAGCAACAGAAGCCCAAGCTCATGGAATTGTTGATCTTGTAGCGACTGAATAAAAAAGAAAAAATAACAAAAATTTCAGACGAATTGATGATTTGAGATTTTATCTTCTTACCGGATTTAATATTCTATTCATTAATCTATTAATATAGAAATAAAATAATTCATAATCATCCGGTTAAGATCGATCTAAACCAGCCCATTATGTATATGATTCAATATGCCAACTATTAAACAACTTATTAGAAACACAAGACAGCCAATCAGAAATGTCACGAAATCCCCCGCTCTTGGGGGATGTCCTCAGCGACGAGGAACATGTACTAGGGTGTATGTGCGACTCGTTCAGATCATGGGCTAGGACAAAAGAAAGAAAACAATTGATCCAGTATCAACGATCAGTACCAGTGAATAGACTAGAATGGAAGAACTCCATTCAATATCTAAAAATAAAAAAGATCTATCCTTCTATTGTGGTATCAAATGTATGGTTTCCGTTGGTGCAAATCCAATCAACTCCATTTTAAATTTAAGATGAGAAAGAATTCTCCATTGATAGCAAATGATATCCATTAAGCAGGGGAAATACTATTTTAAAAAGAAGAAAAATTATGCCTTACTCTTGCAAGAACGGACTAACAGGGTCAGCTACTCAGCTAATCTTCATAATTAAATACCGTTACTGTATAAGTAGATCTCATTGTGAAAGACCTCGTACTGGATAATTATGGGTAGAGCCAAAGAGTGTGAACTGTACAAGTTAACAATAACATTGATTAAATGAAAGAAGGGCTCCGGTGTATAGAGAGGACCTCACCGTTTAAGAAGTAACCATAGAAACGATGGAACCCACTATATCCATTTATATTTACTACTTTTCTGTTTTATGTGTTTTTGATACCTAATATCAATACAATTTTTTCTAGGCATTTCACCTAGAAAAAAAAAAAAAAATCGTGGTCGGGAAGGTTATAGTAGCAAAAGCCATTGGAATTTAAATTTTATACATTGGAAGAATCCGTTTTGTTATTAATAGACTAGGGGAAGGGAATAACTGAAAGAAAGGAAATCAATTAGTTATTCATCAAAGTTTCATTTATTCAATGACCAGAATTAAACGAGGGTATATAGCTCGAAGACGTAGAACAAAAATTCGTTTATTTGCATCAACCTTTCGAGGGGCTCATTCAAGACTTACTCGTACTATTACTCAACAGAAAATAAGAGCTTTGGTTTCGGCTCATCGGGATAGAGGTAGACAAAAGAGAGATTTTCGTCGGTTGTGGATCACTCGGATAAATGCAGTAATTCGCGAGAATAAAGTATACTTAAGTTATAGTAAATTTATACACAATCTGTACAAGAGACAGTTACTTCTTAATCGTAAAATACTTGCACAAATAGCTATATTAAATAAGAGTTGTCTTTATATGATTTCCAATGAGATCATAAAATAAAGAGATTGGAAGGAATCCGTTGGAATAGTTTAAATGGAGTTCCCTGGAGAATGAACTCTGGGAAGGTAGAGTAGAAATTAGTATGATAAAATATGATAAAGTCATCAAAATGAAGAAAGACGTTAAATAAAAAATATTTATTCCTCTTCTCCCATTTTTTTTCTTACGACAGGACATTTCGATTTTACGATTTTTCGAACAAAAAAAAAAAACGTCAATCCGCATTTGAGTTTGGATTGGAATTTTATTTTGATTCAATTCAATTGAAGAGTCAACCTATTTTTTTCTGGTTCTAAGACCAGCAGCTCTAGCGGTTGACTCGCTTCTTTCAAATTGTTTCTCATTATTAAGAAAAGGTAACGGAGATAAAATACGAGCTTGTTTTATAGCAATAGTAATTAATCGTTGTTGTTTTAAGGTCAATCTATTCACCCGTCTAGATAATATTTTTCCTTGTTCGCTAATAAATCGACTAATTAAACTCATGTTTCTATAATCAATTCGATCCCCCGATTGGATCGGAGGCAAACGCCTACGAAAAGATCGCTTAGATTTAAGAAAGATTCGCTTGGATTTATCCATGGTTTGTTTATTCCTTATCCTGAAAATCCCAATCCTATTTCTTAATTCTACATCATCTTTGATCCGATCGAAATAGGATTTGGTTTGTTTATATTTATTTGTTTATATTTAATAAATAAATAATGTTTATATTTAATAAATAAATAATAAATTTTAATAAATAAATTATATTTAAATAAATTAATAAATTATATTTAAATAAATTCAAAAATAAATTCAAATAAATTATATATATATATTGTTATATATAATATGTAATTTTTCATCTTCCTTGGAAGACTGACACACGAGCGATCGGTTCGATCTATTTCTTTATCTCCCCATGAATCGTATGTTTGTAACAACAGGGACAGAATTTTCTCAATTCCAATCGACTAGGCGTATTGTGTCGATTCTTTTGAGTAATATATCTGGAAATGCCCATTGATTCCTTATTAACACGATTTCGAACACAACTGGTACATTCCAAAATAACCGTTACTCGGACATCTTTACCCTTAGCCATGAACCTCCTTTGGTTTTTGATTCATTCAATTCTTTAATTTTCCGACCCGAAGCAAGGAAGAAGAAAGGACACAAAAATAGAAGCAGGTAACTCGAAATCAAATTATGAAAGAAATATTTTGTTGCAATCAATATAGTAATAAATAATAAGTAATATAATGATTAATAAGTAATATAATGATTTCTAACTATATTTATAATTTTTAATTGCCGTACAGTATTTCATTTTCAGTTAAGTATCTTGTATGATATTGTTGCCCCAACCACCGCATTTCCATTCTATTATTAATTTAATTTGAGCCTGAGCCCGAGTTCATAGTTTCACTGAGGGTGAAACCGCTTTTTCTTTGTTTTTTTTTTTTTTTAGAAAGAATAAGTAAAAAAAGAAAAAAAGAAAAAACAAAGAAAAAAAGAAGGGAGGGGTAGGGATTAGTTACAGATATTTGATTGTATCTCTAATCTTCTTCCCCTTCCCATATCAATAGCTAGAATGAAAAAAAGGGGAATATCAACGCATCCGGAAAAAAACGATTGATCTCTATCAATAAACCTGCTAAAGACCCGAACCATAGAGTACTTACTACCGGTGCCACGGAGAGATATGTTTTTAGATCTCGCATTTTAAAAACTCCTCTTTCTGTATTCGTTATTGTAATTTTATTGTAATTTGTAATACATAATGGTAATACATATATGACCGGATGTGTATATGTAGTTAATGACTTACCACTTGTACGCGGAGTTCCTAATTCAAATTGAAATGTACAAAATAGATATTTATTAAAAGAAAAAAATACGTCCATTTCCGCCTTAAATTCCTAAAAAATATTAATTTTTTGTGGTAGATTTCATATTTATTTCATACTTTATATAAGTCTTTTACCATATTATATGTTTGTTATATGATATATGAG